CACTCCTACTGATTAATAAAAAACGGATATGAAGTTCTCTCAGAGGGAAATCTCAGTACAGCAAGGACTTTGAATGTGGATTTCGGCATGAGCCCTATAGCGCGTGGGACGGCCTGGTCCATACCTATGACTATAAAAACCAGACTAGCGATCAGGTTTGGAATGCTAATAAAAGATGACGAATAGCAATCCACATTGGCAGACTGATCTATTACTGGAGAAAACGGTATAGGAAGCATAGGCCTAAGACGGGAGAAGGGCGAATAAGCGGGAGAAAAGAAAGACAGTGGGAGATAAGGCAAAGGAAGCCTACTTACCATTCAATATCCCATTCCCGCTCCTGCCGTAACTCATACAGTAGCTTATCGGCTCCGCTAGCCTGGGTGCGAAGAATAGCCTTCTTCCTGAGCTGCCGAATTACATGTATCTAATAAGAAGAAGCGGTCTTACCTCGAGTTCAGAAATAGGATGGATAATATTACGATAGAAGGAGAAGCCGACCAGGCTTAGATAATCCATTTTAGCCTTCTGTAAGCTCGAGTAAGAGAAGCAGTCCGGGCTATTCCATTAGTCTTGGGAATTCATGACTACAACTAGTAGACTCTTCCAAGCAATGCTCTAAGAATTAGTTTCTTTCAGGCGTGGTATTTTCTATTTCACCTTCGTCGACCACTTAGCTATGATCCTTACTTGGAAGGTGGGAAAGTTCTCTATTTAGGACCGTCGATTAAGAAGGTTAAAGTCTTTTGGATAGCTTATGAGTCCCGCATGCAGGTACAGTCTACTCTAACTTAGGAAATCTTGGTCGTTCAAGCCACTTAGGGAATGCAAGACTTCATACTCATCCAAGCCTTCGTCAATAAATAGAAATGAGATTTATTAACCAAAAATTTCAAGGTTGAGCACTCAAGTAGTTTTGACTCCGTGAGGCTCAATCAAGGCTGGCATGCTTAAATGAGTAGAGGTAGGGGGATTTTTTGATAGAACGAAGAAAGGGAAAGGCTAGAGAGACTATAGGTCGTAGGTGCAATCTGAACTCTTTCATAATCACAAGGGCTATACCACAAAAAGGTTTCCTTCCCGTATAAGGGCTCTCGTACTATCGTAATTCCGCCGCTCCATGGGCGAAAAAGAAAGAGTCAAAAATGGAGTTCACGCCCCTCCCTTGTGCAGCTGTAGAAGCTTTCGCCGCCCCTGACCTGCTTGCACGAGCCGAATCGGAAGCAAAAGTAGAGGCGCGGGAACTGTAGGAGCGCCAGCTCGCCGACACCATAATATAGGAATAATAAGTTGCAACAGGGGAAGGATATGTCTCAGGGGAGACTTAGAAGATGGACCAGCAGAGCAGAGTAAGATGGAAGCGGCATGAAGCAGCCAGTGATGTAGATCAGGTAGAACTTCTTCTCGGATATCTTTGGTTAAGTGAGGTGGCACAAGAAGTGTAAGCACATGGGTCGAATGCAAAAGAAGCAAATATCCTAACTTCGGAGTCAGGAATTCAAAAGAGGTTTATGTTCGCTCTGCCGGCACGAACTAGTCGAGATCTATGTGGTGCCCTTTCATTCGCACTGGTGAGGGAGAGAGGCTCCGCCAAGTCCCTATAGGAAGTAGACTAATCTAGAGAAGGGATGTGGATCGGGCTCTTCGGAGACTCAGAACGAAAGGTTCTCAGTTCAGTTTCCGCTTTCCTTTATTCCGCGTGTTGCGTCGTGGCCAAGACGAAGATTCCAATAGGTGTGGGATTGAGAATCATTATTTTAGGGATGGGAATGACCGAAAAGAAAAGTCTCGCTAAGCGTGAAATAGAAGTTCTTCCGCATCGTTGTGAGCTAGGACGTTCTAATGAGTTATATAGCACTCGGATAAGTGGATCAAAAGATTCGTCTGCTAGCGCTAAGTGCACTACTTTAGTTCCGAGATGAAATTTTCCGGGATCACTGAATCTTCTTCTATATATTAGATTCTCAATCCTATCGTTTCATGCTTTGAGACCTTGAAGCTTTATTTACCCGCTTTCATTGCACTTGGGACAGCCAAAAAGGACAAAAGGGGTGCCGGACTTTATCCACCATTTGCTTTCAAGTCCCGTTAAATAGAAAATAGAAGCGGAGGCACTCTTATTTAGATAGGATAGAATCTTCCGAATCAGTCCGCCTATGGGTATGGGTGAGTTGGACCTTTGGTCTATTGCTTCTTCTAAACAATTATGAATTCCCTTCTTACTAAGAAAGGGACTTTCGACTTCCTTTGAAGGGCGATTAGACTTTTTTATTGTCTACTTCTTTCCATCTGTCTTCTAGTAGACCCGTAAGATGCCGTTGACAGCATCATTTTTTCACGTATGACTCCTTAGTCGGAATGATTAGTGGAAATCTCGAGCTCAAAACCTTGACCCAGATCGATTGCTTTTGTGGTGGCATAGCCTCGTAGGCGCGTGAGGGGAAGCGATAGGCATAGCTTTCGATGTATGATTGATGATCTCCTTTCGATGTCGGTTGTT